CTCGATAAAGCTACTCAGAATCAATTGGCAAGAGGTCAACGGTTGCGTGAGTTACTGAAACAATCCCAATCAGCCCCTCTCACAGTGGAAGAACAGATAATGACCATTTATACCGGAACAAATGGTTATCTGGATGGATTAGAAATTGGACAAGTAAGAAAATTTCTCGTTCAGCTACGCACTTATTTAAAAACGAATAAACCTCAGTTCCAAGAAATAATAGCCTCTACCAAGACATTAACCCCTGAAGCAGAAACCCTTTTGAAAGAAGGTATTCAAGAGCAACTGGAACGTTTTCTACTTCAGGAGAAATTATAAAAAAAAAAAAGAAAATAAATGGATCATTCTTTTTTTTTATTCTTTAGTTAATTTGATTCTTTAATTAAATTTTTAAGAAATTCGAAAAATAGAAGTATATTAAGTGAAGTATATATATATATATAATAGAAAGAAGTATATAACTAATATCTGTTTAATATTAAATCTTAAAGCATTCAGAATTTCTTTCTTATTCTATTTCTTTCTTATCTTTTTTCTAAATAGAAAAAGAATATATTCTATATAATATATAGAAATGGAAATAATAGATAAATATCAATATATTTATATCTATATTGATATTGCGTCCAATAGGATTTGAACCTATACCAAAGGTTTAGAAGACCTATGTCCTATCCATTAGACAATGGACGCTTTTCGCCTTTTTTTGACTTCCCAATTGTTAAAAAAAAGAATGTGCGAAATCTTTTTAGCAATTGTGTATTGAAGTGAATTCAATACACAATTGCTATTAGACAATTCTAATAGAGCAAATTGTCTCTAATAAAAGGGGGGGGGGCAATTTATAATTTAGAGCGGGTAGCGGGAATCGAACCCGCATCGTTAGCTTGGAAGGCTAAGGGTTTTAGTCGACGTCGATGGATCAGTTTTATATTTTTAACGTCTCTAATTCAAAACCGAACATGAAACTTTGGTTTCATTCGGCTCCTTTATGATGGATGGAGAAATTCCCAAATAAAATAAGATGGGAACGAAATCAAAATTCGACCCATAACATCTATGTTAGCTTTTTTTCCGCCCGGATGCTTTCACAGAAAATTTTGCTTTATAGATGATCCTTCTAGAAGATAGAAAAGGAGAACTCGAACAATCTTTCTAGTTACTTCGTTCTTTATTTCTATTTAACGGAATCCTTAGGAAAAGTCTTTTGTTTCCACCGAGCTAAAACAATATAATATGTCGATGTCTTTAGTAAACTAAAGTTCTCGTTTAATAGCTATTTTGCTTCAATTTTTTATATACCAAACAAAAAATAGAACTGAAGATTTAGTTACGATTAGAAAGAAACTTTTTTTGCTTTATCCATGGATCCTCTTGTTATACTTATTGAATTGTAAATAGTCATACAATTCAAAAATTATGTTTCGGAATTTCATAATCCAAATTGACATTTGATTAGAGTCTTTGGATACAAATTACGAGAATCTATAATCTTCCTTGAATCTTTCATTGAAAGGTAAAGGACTAAATCCTTTTAAGAAATAAAGTTTTTGATCGGAAGATTAATCAAACCGAGAGACCCTTTAACTATTAAAGGGGTTAAAGGAACGAATCACACTTTTACCACTAAACTATACCCGCTACAATGCAATTATTGCATATAAATTGACCTTTTGTCGAACAAAGTAATCGGGAGAAAAAAATCTGAAAAAAAATTCGAAAATTTTAGCGTAGACTTAATAAAATTAGTCAAAGCGGGGATTCCATTTTTTTATTTCAGATCTTTTTTGTCTAACAATCCATCGGATGGGTCTTTTTAACTTTAACAAAAAAAGGCCCGGCTGGGGACTGACCAGGCCAGGCTATTAAAATAAAAAAGATCTTTTATTTATGTTTGGACGAGACAAAATAAAAAAAGGATTCTCTATTTCTATTTTTGTGATTTGATTTATTTCTCTTTCGAGTTCGAGCCTTTTCTTTATCTAATCTTTATCTACATTTTTTATGGAAATAGAATTACTGAGAAAGTTCTATAAAAAAAGTTATATAATAGTAATATATATATTATTTATATAGAAATATATGATAAATATACATTATACATATATAATAAAATAAAAAAGAAATTATATATATATATATATACTATAATATAGAAAAGGAAAATATATATATAATATTAAAGTAATATAAAGAAGAATCTATACAAAAAAAAGTAAAGTTTTTTAAGAATAAAGTGGAGAAGGTTTTTTTCAAGCCCTTTTTTTGTCTAATGGAACCTAATTAAGTATCCCTTTTCGATTAGGAGAGATGGCTGAGTGGACTAAAGCGTTGGATTGCTAATCCATTGTACGAGTTAATCGTACCGAGGGTTCGAATCCCTCTCTTTCCCTTTCTCTTTTTGATGATGTGTAATAGATAAAATCCTAATCAAATTCGCGCATTTCCACTAATTAATAATAAAAAACCTTTCTTTTTTATTCTTCACGTCCCGGATTACGTCCTGGATCATTAGATAGGAATCCAAATATGAAGAGAGAAACAAAGAATATAACTACAGTGTATACAAAAAGTTTGAGAGTAAGCATTACATAATCTCCAAGATCTTACTTAAAAAAAAAAAAAAGAGAATAGATTCTCTATTTTTATACTAAATATCTAGATATTTTTTTTGTGAACTCGGATCTAATTAGGTTCTTTATTTAATATGGCTACCAAAAAAATTCAACCCAATGTTTGAATTGAAAGTTCGTTCCTACGTCAAGATTTTTTGATCTTTTGAATTGTTGGAAGAATCAAAATCGTGAATTTTTCTAAGACAGTATTAAGAATTTCATCGAAAACTTACAGCTGCTTGCCAAACAAAGGCTAAGAGAAGAAAGAAAAGAGGTATTACGGGCATAACATCTACGATTGGATTCAAAAAGGCGTAGGCCTCCGGCAATTTGGCGACTAAAAAAGTGCTTGAAAAAAGGGCAGAATTCAAACAAATACAGATCAAATTAAATATATTAAGCATAACAAAAATTGGTGTTCTTATGGATAATTTCATTTTGATTGAGTTATTAATATATTTTTTCTATAAGGAAAAAAATAAAGAAAGAGAGTCTAAAAAGACTTTGTTGAATTTACTCAATCAAAAATCCTTTAATTCTCTTATGAGAATTAAAGAAATAATATTTTCATACAATATCTTAATTGAATTCTATGTAATGATCAATAAAGTAAGTTTTATTTGCTATCTACACGTGTCAAAACTATAGCACCGATGTAATCGATATTTAATTTGGGCTGAAATTGAATTGACGAACAACCAATAGCAATATTAGTCTTTTAGTAGTCTTGAATAAAAATCGAAATGGGGCGTAGCCAAGCGGTAAGGCAACGGGTTTTGGTCCCGCTATTCGGAGGTTCGAATCCTTCCGTCCCAGAGTCCAGTCATTATGGAATCAATCTTCTATTGCCTTTGTACACCATCTTTTCTTTTCTGTTTAAAAACCCAATATTTTTTAAGAATAAAATCTTGAAATGAAAAGAAGAATCAACTTATTTTTCATCATTTCAACCGAATTCACAAAAAATCTATTTACTTTTTTTTATTTGTGTGTGATGTAGGTAAGTAAGGTAGAACCATAGATTCTAAGAGTTTTAATAAAAAAAGATATATATATTTATATATATAAATATAGATTTCTATTCAAATTTCGATTTGACATATATACAATCTAATATGGGATTCATTTTAATTCTGACTGAACCTTTTACGCGTAGATTCACTATTCCATTCATAGAGAAAGAAAAAGTATAGATTACAATATACTGACTGAACTATGACTATTCATGATTCCATAATTGAATCAATTACACAAACTAGAGGAATGTTATGGTAAAACTTCGTTTAAAACGATGTGGTAGAAAGCAACGTGCGACTTGAATTGAAGGACATGATCTGCTGTGGATTTTTTGATCCGCCACCTTTTATATTAGGAATATAGGTGCTCTTGGCTCGACATTTTGTGTTCTATTTTACTAGAGTTCTACACTTTTTTTTGAATATAAAAAAGAGTACAGGATGGAGCTCGAGGAGAATAGAAAGTTTTTATTCCTTTCGCAGGAGTAAGGATCTAGGGTTAGTGCGAATCAATAAGTTGGAACAACTTCGTAAGTCTTTTTTTTTTTATATTAAAAAAAAAAAGCCCTTTCAAGTAATTTTACAATGGAAAGGGGAAATTTTCTTAAAATTGTAAAATTCTTTGAATTAAAAGTCTATCATGCGTGAATCAAGCGTTTGTATGATTCTTTGATAGAAAGAAAAGAAATCATAAACAAAATAAGGGGCTTGTTGCTGCCCTTTTTTAATAAAACGATTTAAGATCACCGAAGTCATGTCTAAACCCAAAGATTCAAAGTAAAGATAAAGAATCCTGAAACAAGGAAATCCAGTTTTCAATTGTTTGAACAACTAGATCAGAATGAAGAATCAAAGTTGATTCTAAAAAATGAGACAAACAAAAAAAGGGTTAGAGACTGCTCAATAAAAAGGGTACTTAAGGATTCTCTGTTGAGATATTTGAGAGTTATTTAACTTGAGTTACGAGAGTACGAATGTTACGAACGCTTTTTCTGAAAAAAAAAATATTTAGGGTTTCAATACTGGCTAATGAATTTCATGTTTTTATTAATCTATTTAATATTTGAATTTTATACAGAGAATTAACTTCTACTAATTCCATTTTTTCTCGAGCCGTACGAGGCCAAAGCCTCTTATACGTTTCTAGGGGGGGGTATTATTCATATACATCTATCCCAATGAGCCGTTTATCGAATCGTTGCAATTGATGTTCGATCCCGAAGAGAAGGAAGAGATCTTCGGAAGGTGGGTTTTTATGATCCGATAACCAATCAAACTTATTTAAATCTTCCTGCTATTCTCGAATTCCTTAAAAAGGGCGCTCAACCAACAAGAACAGTTCATGATATTTTAAAGAAGGCGGGGATTTTTACGGAATTAAGTCTTAATAAAACGAAATTGAATTAATGAAATATAAAAAAGAGGATGTGAAAGACTCATATATAGCTTGGTATCAAATTTTATCTACTTTTTTCTTTCCTCCTCTTTCGTTTCCATCATATTTATTTTGATTTTTTAGAATTTGGATTTATTATTAGTATTCTTCCTAAGGTACGAAAACTCAAAAATACCCTGCTAACAACTACTATTTTTTATAATCATAAACAAATTTATGAAAATAATTTTGGATCTATAGAAATTAGAATTTTTGTATAAATACAAAATTTTATTGTATAGAAAATAATACTGTATATTAATAAAAAATGAAAGTCCATAAAAAACGGGTCTAAAAAAGTATAAAAAGATTTGAGATTACCTTACTCAGCTTAGTTTTCATTCATTGTATGAACTAACAAACCACGGGGTTAAACTTTTTTATTTCTTTTTTCTATTCTTTTCGCTATATTCAAAATTCACAATCATATTGACAACAGTGTATCGACCAAATATAATTCTCTCATAGAGAAATAGATCTATTTATCCCTGACGCGCACATGACTGGATTTTGCTTTTTTTCTTTATTCTGGTTGTATCTACATATTTGCAGTACTTTCTTTTTTTGTTTTTTGGGGTTGCTAACTCAACGGTAGAGTACTCGGCTTTTAAGTGCGACTAGCATCTTTTACACATTTGTATGAAGAAAAGGATTCGTCCAGATCTGCGGTAGAGTTTGTAAGACCACGACTGATCCTGAAAGGAATGAATGGAAAAAATAGCATGTCGTATCAAGGGAGAATTCAGATAATATTTTTTTTTGCTTTTCTGATCGGTACAACCTTGTTTTCGGTGTCGAAAAAAAAAAAAAAAGAATTCCAATTTGGGTCGAGTGAATAAATATAAATGGATGGATAAAAAACCAGTTTTCCTGATTACAGGAAAAAAAAAAGAAACGAGCTTCCATTCGTAATTTGAAAAATTACCCGATCTAATTAAATGTTAAAAATAGATTAGTGCCTAATACGGGTATGGGAAGGAATTTTTTTCTTGCGTGTTATTATCAAATTTTTAATGAGTCCTAATTATTTTTTCCCTAGTCCGTTTGGGTTAGGTTGGAGATGGATGTGTAAAAGAAGCAGTATATTGATAAAAAACTATATATATTTCCAAAATCAAAAGAGCGATTAGGTTAAAAAAGTAAAGGATTTCTAATCATATTGTTTTGTTATTCTATAATATAACGAACAGAAACCTATTAAAGATAGAGAATCCGGTTAGCAGTCTACCTGTTTATGAGGTATCTATTGTTTTCGTAATCTAATACCTTATTTTGACTGTATCGCACTATGTGTCATTTCAGAACTCAAGAAAATAAAGGCTTTACTTTTAGTTCAAATAGAATTTCAATCCAAATGGAGAAATTTCAAGGATATTTAGAGTTCGATGGGGCTCGGCAACAGAGTTTTCTATATCCACTTTTTTTTCGGGAGTATATTTATGTACTTGCTTATGATCATGGTTTAAATAGATTAAATAGAAATCGCTCTATTTTCTTGGAAAATCCGGATTATGACAAAAAATATAGTTCACTAATTGTGAAACGCTTAATTTTGCGAATGTACGAACAGAATCGTTTGATTATTCCCACAAAGGATTTGAACAAAATGGGGCATATCAACCTTTTCTATTATCAAATGATATCTGTTTTATTTGCAGTGATTGGAGAAATTCCATTTTCCCTAAGATTGGGATCCTCTTTCGAAGGAAAACCATTAAAAAAATCTGATAATTTACAATCAATTCATTCAATATTTCCCTTTTTAGAAGACAAATTCTCACATTTTAATTATGTATTAGATATACTAATACCTTACCCCATCCATCTAGAAATCTTGGTTCAAACCCTACGTTACCGGGTAAAAGATGTCTCTTCTTTGCATTTTTTTCGGTTCTGTCTATACGAGTATTGCAATTGGAAGAATTTTGATATTAAAAAAAAATCAATTTTGAATCCAAGATTTTTATTGTTCTTATATAATTCTCATGTATGTGAATACGAATCCATCTTTTTTTTTCTACGCAAGCAGTCTTCTCATTTACGATCGACATCTTATGAAGTCTTTGTTGAGCGAATTTTATTCTATCGAAAAATACAACATTTTTTAAGAGTCTTTGTTAATAATTTTCCGGCGATCTTAGGGTTACTCAAGGATCCTTTCCTACATTATGTTAGATATCACGGAAAATGCATTCTGGCAACAAAGGATAAGCCGCTTCTGATGAATAAATGGAAATATTATTTTGTTAATTTATGGCAATGTTATTTTTCCGTATGGTTTCAATCGCAAAAGGTAAATATAAATCAATTATCTAAAGATAATTTAGAGTTTCTGGGTTATCTGTCAAGTTTGCGATTAAATCCTTTAGTGGTACGTAGTCAAATGCTAGAAAACTCATTTCTAATAGATAATGTTAGAATCAAATTGGATAGC